AGTCGAGCTAATAGGATGAACTAAACGAAGTCTACATCATGAACTTTGTACCGTGCACATCCCTTAGACGAGCTCTAAAAAGTCACATACCATAGTAGGGAATGAAGAAATAGAAAAAGAATATGAAATCAAATATAAAGTACAAAGAAAGGAAAGAGGATCGGATTCTATTTATATTGTATCTGAGACGAATCTTCAATATTTCCACCCCTCAACTCCTATCGACTAGACTTTTAGATCTTTTAACTAACTAAAGTTACTTTAATCTTTCGAGTCTATATAAAGTATTAACATTCTTTTTGATCGAGAGGAGACGCATTATGAACAAATAAAAAAAAAAAGAAGAGGAAACATAATCTAATTTTTTTTACATCCTTTTTTTATAACATAAGCGCTTTACTCATCTAAAAAGGTTATATCTCCCGACCGCCAGATGGATAAGTTAAGTGTATATCATGATCTATACTATTAATTAATGAATATGTATGTCGATCTATATCAGATCTATATCAATTAATTAAGTTGTGGAATAGATACTCATACACAAATTAATCATGTGCCAGGAACCAGATTTGAACTGGTGACACGAGGATTTTCAGTCCTCTGCTCTACCGGCTGAGCTATCCCGACCATTTTCGACGCGGCGTCTTCCTCATTTTACTAAACGACTTTGGTCTATGTCAATTTAAAAAAGACGAAAAAGTATTCTAAAGTCTTATCCAGACCCGGAATGTTTTGTATCTTTAAAAAAAACGAACAAAAAGACGACTTCGTAAAGTAAATTTCAGTTGGAATAATGGTTTGGATTGTTAATCATTAATCATTCCATTGGAAAATGGAATGTGGGTTTCTTGTTTTGCTCAAAGATGTTCATTTTTATGTATATGTATATCAGATCTATCCCAAGACTTGATAGAGCCCGGATCTGTTTGGGAAAGACTCGCATGAATGAGAAAGAAAAGATAACGAAATTGGAACCGTTAACGAAAAGAGAGAATAGGATGGATAAAAAGAATTAAGGAGTCGAGCGGGCCTTTTTGGGGGGATAGAGGGACTTGAACCCTCACGATTTCTAAAGTCGACGGATTTTCCTCTTACTATAAATTTCCTTGTTGTCGATATTGACATGTATAATGGGACTCTATCTTTATTCTCGTCCGATTAATCAGTTATCTATCAGACTATGGAATGAATGATGTGATCAATTAATATTCAATCCTTTCCTCAGCTTGGAATCAATTCAAATCAAAACAATTTTTTTTTTATTTTATTTCATTTTTCATATAAAGATAAAAAATACGGATTCGGTCCCCTATTAATCATCTGAAAAATTATTTCAGTACGTATCCGTATGTATATACGGTTTTTATCCTTTTTTTTTATCCTTTCTGGAATTTTGACGGAAGGAGTTCTTTACTTTACTAATGCAACACAGTCAACTCTGTTTGTTAGAACAGCTTCCATTGAGTCTCTGCACCTATCCTTTTTTTTATTCTGTATTTATGAACCCTTATTTGTTTTCGTAAAACAGGATTTGGCTCAGGATTGCCCATTTTTAATTCCAGGGTTTCTCTGAATTTGAAAGTTATCACTTAGTAAGTTTCCATACCAAGGCTCAATCTAATTAAGTCCGTAGCGTCTACCAATTTCGCCATATCCCCGTTTTGAGATTCAAATCTTATTATTACCCCCCTTTCGTTTATATTCTATTGGAACTGTTGAAGTTATTAGATACCGATTCCTATAAAAATTCCTATAAAAAAAAGTGTTTCCTCTTCTTTTTTTTTTCTTGTCTATCGCCTTTCATCTCTATCAGAGATCCTTCTTTAGTTTAGTCTAATCAGAAAGGATTCTATCATTTCTCTATCCGCAATTCAATATAAATGTATATATACCACGTTTCTTATATCTACTTCTCTTACGCTCATTTTTTCTCGTGCATTTTTAAATACTCGAACGGTCGATTCTTTTTCTTTTTTCTATATTCATTTTTTTCTATATTCATATTAAGTATTTAAGTATGAATAACTAATAATGTAATGAAAAGAATAAAATAAAAAGTTAATAGCCAAGATTCCACTAATTTACTAAATTCCTATGCATGTACAATTTCGGTTATGTGAGCCCGCTTAGCTCAGAGGTTAGAGCATTGCATTTGTAATGCGATGGTCATCGGTTCGACTCCGATAGCTGGCTTTTCTCTATTTGTTTGATTTGTTACATAGTTGATAATGTTTTTTTGAAATCAAAGAATATTGAAAAAGCTTCGTTCCCTTTTGCCAAGGGTGACTAATTATTATGTGTATGTGGTAGGAACTTCAAATTATGAATATGAATAAAAGTTAGAGTAGTTAAATCTCTGCAGAACAAATCAAGAACAAGAAAAGGACTCCTTTTCTATATACTTCTATGGTATATATACAAAAAGATCCGGATATTTATATGATCCATCTCATTATTATTTGTAGTATACTACTTCAGTAGATTTTGCTTCATTTATCATATTTATCCTTTAGTTCAGTTTTAATTTAGGTTTTTGATTTTGAAAATTCGAAAATTCAATAAAATTAAGGAGTTTTTATGTCACGTTACCGAGGGCCTCGTTTCAAAAAAATACGCCGTCTGGGGGCTTTACCGGGACTAACTAGTAAAAGGCCTAGGGCTGGGAGCGCTCTTAGAAATCAAGTGCGTTCCGGTAAAAAATCTCAATATCGTATTCGTTTAGAAGAAAAACAAAAATTACGTTTTCATTATGGTCTTACAGAACGACAATTACTTAAATACGTTCGTATCGCCGCAAAAGCTAAAGGGCCAACAGGTCAGGTTTTACTACAATTACTTGAAATGCGTTTGGATAACATCCTTTTTCGATTGGGTATGGCGTCAACTATTCCCCAAGCCCGCCAATTAGTTAATCATAGGCATATTTTAGTTAATGGTCGTATAGTAGATATACCAAGTTATCGCTGCAAACCCCGAGATATTATTACAGCGAGGGATGAACAAAAATCTAGAGCTATGATTCAAAATTATCTTGAGTCATCCCCCCAGGAGGAATTGCCAAAACATTTGACTCTTCACCCATTCCAATATAAAGGATTGGTCAATCAAATAATAGATATTAAATGGATCGGCTTGAACATAAATGAATTGCTAGTGGTAGAATATTATTCTCGTCAGACTTAACTCTAACTAAAATAAACAAAACAAGGGTTCGGATAATTTTGCCCCCTATCGCTTAAGTAAAGAAACCAAAAAATAGTAAGGGTTTGATTTGGTCGGGGGGTTTTCTACCATTCATATATTATAGAACGATAGGGATATTTTCATTCCTTTCCAATTTTTCCAGTATTTTTTGTATCGCAGAAATTAGGAATAGAGAATCTATATCAAGGAAAGGTTTAACTGTTGGAATAAAGGTATCCATTGTTATGTGATTTGATACATTGCGTTCAGTAACATTGATAAATTAGGTGAAGGTACGGAAAGAGAGGGATTCGAACCCTCGGTAAACAAAAGCCTACATAGCAGTTCCAATGCTACGCCTTGAACCACTCGGCCATCTCTCCTACATAATATAATGATTATGGCCCCGAAACCGAGCGAATCGCGAGTCATTCATATTAGATTGTTGAATAGGTGTGGTACGTACAATCAATTCTAACTAATAAAAATAGAAAATTTTGAATCAAATAAAGAACTTTCCTTCGAAATTGGGGGATAAAGATAATTTTTTTGTTTTTGTGAAAAACTCTTTCTTAAAAGCAATAAAGATATGTATCCATTTGTGAAGATATGTATCCATTTGTGAAGATGGCCCTTTCGTCTTTTTTTGATATCTAGACCGGCTTAAATCATTGGGTTGGAACGATTTTTTATGTTATTTTGTACCGTACAACTGCTTTTTGTGGAATCATTTTCTCATGAGAGGTAATTAAAATTATAAAATGGATTGCTACTTATGCCTAGATCCCGGATAACTGGAAATTTTATTGATAAGACCTTTTCAATTGGAGCCAATATCTTATTACGAATAATTCCGACAACTTCGGGAGAAAAAGAGGCATTTACTTATTACAGAGATGGTGTGATTTGATTTTTTTATTTACCGCTTCAAGTCTTAGGAGAAAGACACATTAGTCGGGATAGAAAGATTTGAAACAACTCTACGCTTGTTGAAGGTGAAGTTTATAAGTTTATAAAAAAAAATTCCTTCTGTCGGGTATCTCCGGTTAATGCAGCCTCAGATGCTTCAATTGTCAATTCTAGCATTGAACGTAAGGTTACACCTACGGCTATGGGTTCTGTATTGCAGTGCATACCCCACTAGTACCAATAGGTGGCATAGAGGAAAAAGCACTACGCCCAGGAATCAACAACACGAAAACTTTGTTAGAAATTATCCCTTTTCTTTATTGGGATCGGGACTAAGAAAAATGGTTGGGACAACAAACACCCATCTCGTTTGTACTTTGGATACCCGTATAACCATCGAAGACTGTTGAAGTGACTAATTCCTAGAAATTAAGGAAGATTGAGAACAAAGAAATTGTTGGAGTTAACTTAATATTTTTATCTAGTATCAACATGCTTGATGTTAAGAAAAGATCTTTTGCAGGAAGGTTGGCTAGAGATTTCTTGTAAAAACACTAGCCCCGCACAGTTCATAATGAGAATATTTCACTCTCTTTTTTATTCTATGTATTATTCTCATTATGAACATAAGGGAGGAGCCGTATGAGATGAAAATCTCACGTACGGTTCTGGAACGGAGATTCTTTGAATCGAATGACGACCGTAACGGATGTCTGCTCAATCCGAAGGAAATTATGCGGAAGCTTTACAGAATTATTATGAAGCCATGCGGCTAGAAATTGATCCCTATGATCGAAGTTATATACTCTATAATATAGGCCTTATTCACACAAGTAATGGGGAACATACAAAAGCTTTGGAATATTATTTTCGGGCACTAGAACGAAACCCCTTCTTACCGCAAG